TGGTTCGATTCAATACTGTTTAAGAAAGAGTTCGAACACAGGTGTGGTCTAAGTAAATCAACGGGCGGTCTTGGTCCTATTGAAAATACCAGTGAAAGTGAAGATCCGAATAGAAATGATATGAAGAAAAATAGTCATAGTTGGGGTAGTCGTGACAATTCTAGTTACAGCAATGTTGATTATTTATTCGGCGTCAAGGACATTCGGAATTTCATCTCTGATGAAACTTTTTTAGTTATGGATAGAAATGGGAACAGTTATTCCATATATTTTGATATTGAAAATCATATTTTCGAGATTGTTAGTGGTCATTTTTTTCATAGTGAACTAGAAAGTTCTTTTTATAGTTATTGGAATTTTAGTTATCTAAATAATGGATCTAACAATGACGATCCTCACGATGATCATTACATGGATGATACTCAATATAGTTGGAATAATCACATTAATAGTTGTATTGACATTTATCTTGAGTCTCAAATCTTTATTGATACTTACATTGTAAGTGGTAGTGACAATTCCAGTAACAGTTACATTTCTCGTTCCGTTTGTGGTGAAAGTAAGGGGTCCGATATAAGTACCAGCACGAATGGTAGCACTATAATAGAAAGTTCCAATGATCTGGATGTAACTCAAAAATACAGACATTTGTGGGTTCAATGTGAAAATTGTTATGGATTAAATTATAAGAAAATTTTAAAATCAAAAATGAATCTTTGTGAACAATGTGGATATCATTTGAAAATGAGTAGTTCCGATAGAATCGAACTTTCGATCGATCCGGATACTTGGGATGCTATGGATGAAGACATGGTTTCTTTGGATCCCATTGAATTTCATTCGGAAGAGGAGCCTTATAAAGATCGTATCGATTCTTATCAACGAAAGACAGGATTAACTGAAGCCGTTCAAACAGGTATAGGCCAATTAAACGGTATTCCCATAGCACTTGGGGTTATGGATTTTCAGTTTATGGGGGGTAGTATGGGATCCGTGGTTGGGGAGAAAATAACCCGTTTGATTGAGTACGCTACTAACAAATTTCTCCCTCTTATTATAGTATGTGCTTCCGGGGGGGCGCGTATGCAAGAGGGAAGTTTGAGTTTAATGCAAATGGCTAAAATATCTTCTGCTTTATATGATTATCAATCAAATAAAAAGTTATTCTATGTACCAATTCTTACATCTCCTACTACAGGGGGGGTAACTGCGAGTTTTGGTATGTTGGGAGATATCATTATTGCCGAACCCAATGCCTATATTGCATTTGCGGGTAAAAGAGTAATTGAACAAACATTGAATAAAACAGTACCTGAAGGTTCACAGGCGGCTGAATATTTATTCCAGAAGGGCTTATTCGATCTAATCGTACCACGTAATCCTTTAAAAAGCGTTCTGAGTGAGTTATTTCAGCTCCACGCTTTCTTTCCTTTGAATCAAAATTCAATAGAGCATTAAGTTCCTTTTTTATTTGTAGCAAACAAGTAGTTAGTTTATCAGAATCCAAGTAAAACGAATATGAATGGGGTTTCTTTGTTGACATAAGATCTAAATTGTAAAAATAAATCAAAAGTTGTGGATAACTCCTTTTTATCTATATTCTTGATTACTAATTCAGTTAAGAGGCCTCTATCAACAAGAAAAATAGTGAATTCTTATTTTCGTTAAATTATAGGAAAATAAAAAATTTTTGTTCTACGTCTTACGTATGTATATATAATCCAAATATAGAATTCTAGAATATAGAAACTATAGATATGATATATGCTTTTGTACCTTCTATACTCACTTAGATATATACTTAGATTTATACTAATCTTTATAATATTAATATAAATAATAATAACAGGTACAAATAGTAAATTGAGGTATCCTTTATATGACAACTTTCGACTTTCCCTCTGTTTTGGTGCCTTTAGTAGGCTTAGTATTTCCGGCAATGGCAATGGCTTCTTTATTTCTTCATGTTCAAAAAAATAAGACTGTTTAGATCTGATGGGCCCAACTCTGATCCATTTTTTTTTTCAAAACTAAGACTTGTATCATAACGCAGATACCCATTTAGTGTAAGAAAAGAAGGTATAACATGCGGCGCTTCCGTCGAAAAGGGGCTCTTTGGCCTGTAGAAAGATGATATGGGGGTAAAGGAATTCTATCTATTTGAAAAAATATCAGGATCGCCGGATGGCTGAACTGTAAAATCGGTACATTTATATGTATATTGATGGGATCATACGAAGGGTATGTTTTTTTTTTATTTTAGATCTAACCAATTTGATAAATTACTCTTAAAGGTTCACATCAAACTAGTACTAGTTGATGAGAGTTACTTCGGAAACAAAAAGAGTAAAGTCTAGGGTATTCTCTCAATTCCAATAAAACGAAACCAGATCAAGTATGAGTTGTCGATCAGAACATATATGGATACAACCTATAACGGGGTCGCGAAAAACAAGTAATTTCTGCTGGGCCATTATCCTTTTTTTAGGTTCATTAGGATTCTTATTGGTTGGAACTTCCAGTTATCTTGGGAGAAACTTGATATCTTTATTTCCGTCTCAGCAAATCCTTTTTTTTCCACAAGGGATTGTGATGTCTTTCTATGGGATCGCGGGTCTCTTTATTAGCTCCTATTTGTGGTGCACAATTTCGTGGAATGTAGGGGGTGGTTATGATCGATTCGATAGAAAAGAAGGAATGGTGTGTATTTTTCGTTGGGGATTCCCTGGAAAAAATCGTCGCATCTTCCTCCGATTCCTTATAAAGGATATTCAGTCCGTCAGAATAGAAGTTAAAGAGGGTATTTATGCTCGCCGTGTCCTTTATATGGATATCAGAGGCCAGGGGGCCATTCCCTTGACTCGTACTGATGAGAATGTTACTCCACGGGAAATCGAACAAAAAGCTGCCGAATTGGCCTATTTCTTGCGTGTACCGATTGAAGTATTTTGAGAAATGAGCTGAAAGAGTGAATGCTTTCTCAGCAGGAAGGAAAAAATAAAGAATCCCCCTTTTCTATACCATAACTTAACTGAAGTTTCTTCATAACGCTCATTCTAGTCAAAGAAGACGTATACGTAACGTAACAACCACAAAACAAAACCATTTTTGTGGTCTTTTATGTGTATGGAAATCTACACAACTTAATTCAATAACAAAAAAAATTAAGTAACAAATCGAAAAAATGGATTCATCCTTTCTATTTTCTATCAAAGCAGTTCGAAATACATAAATTTTTTTATTCCGGACTCTGAGTAGTCAGTGAAAATTTTTAAAAATAGAAGATATTTTGATATAATGATATAAAAGAATATTCATTACCTAAATAAAGCAGTTTTTTCAGGCAGTCATTGATTCGTCGAAAAGGGGGATACTTGCTTCGAATTTGACCAATTACTATATCTGGAAACAATATAATATTTTTTTGTTAACTCTTTGAATTCGAAGTGGATTCTTCATCTATTTCTGTATTCTTTCTACATTCAAAGACTAACTCCGAAATCACAAATAAAAAACAAAACAGTGAATAGATTCATAAGTTCGATACTTTGTAATAGAACTCATGCATGAGAGAAATATTGGATGGCGTAGAGTCAACTAATGAGGTCGGTTCATTAAAAATTCATAGACGAAATGAAAAAATGTCAAAAAAGAAAGCATTCAACCCTCTTTTATATCTTGCATCTATAGTATTTTTGCCCTGGTGGATTTCGCTCTCATTTAATAAAAGTCTGGAATCTTGGGTTACTTATTGGTGGAATACTAGGCAATCTGAAATTTTTTTGAATGATATTCAAGAAAAAAATATTCTAGAAAAATTCATAGAATTGGAGGAAATCTTTCTTTTGGAGGAAATGATCAAGGAATACTCGGAGACACATCTACAAAACCTTCGTATAGGAATCCACAAAGAAACGCTCCAATTAATCAAGATACACAATGAGGATCATATCCATACGATTTTGCACTTCTTGACAAATATAATCTGTTTCGTTATTCTAAGTGGTTATTCAATTTTGGGTAATAAAGAACTTGTTATTCTTAACTCTTGGGCTCAGGAATTTCTATATAACTTAAGTGACACAATAAAGGCTTTTTCGATTCTTTTATTAACAGATTTATGTATCGGATTCCATTCGCCCCATGGTTGGGAACTAATGATTGGCTTTGTCTACAAAGATTTTGGATTTGCTCATAATGATCAAATTATATCTGGTCTTGTTTCTACTTTTCCAGTCATTCTAGATACTCTATTTAAATTTTGGATTTTTCGTTATTTAAATCGTGTTTCTCCGTCACTTGTAGTGATTTATCATTCAATGAATGATTAAAAAAGGATCTACTGATATTAATCCAATTCAATTCTAACGTTTCTTACTTTGTAGTTGTACAGAAGCAAAGCATGTAAAATCATACTTACTCTTTATTTTTCTACCCATCCCAAAGATTTATTCTATATATTAATATTATTTATTCCAGTAAAATTATTCCAGTAAATAGCAGAATTGCGGATAGGGAACTAGGTTAGCGACCTACCAAATTTATTGTAGACATTTTTGGGCTCAATGGTTGGACCATGCAAACTAGAAAGACTTTTTCTTGGATAAAGGAACAAATTACTCGATCCATTTCCGTATCGCTCATGATATATATCATAACTCGGCCATCCATTTCAAGTGCATATCCCATTTTTGCACAGCAGGGTTATGAAAATCCGCGAGAAGCGACTGGTCGTATTGTATGTGCCAATTGCCATTTAGCTAATAAGCCCGTGGATATTGAAGTTCCACAAACGGTACTTCCAGATACTGTATTTGAAGCAGTTGTTCGAATCCCTTATGATATGCAACTAAAACAAGTTCTTGCTAATGGTAAAAAGGGTGCTTTGAATGTAGGGGCTGTTCTTATTTTACCAGAGGGTTTTGAATTAGCTCCTGCTGATCGGATTTCCCCCGAGATAAAAGAAAAGATAGGCAATCTGTCTTTTCAGAGCTATCGCC